GTAGTTCAATGTAGCGAGCGTAGTTCAATGGTAAAACATCTCCTTGCCAAGGAGAAGGTACGGGTTCGATTCCCGTCGCTCGCCAGCTTAATTTAGTAAGGTACTATGATAAAAAATTCAGTCTAGTTGAGTACTTAACTACTTATATTAAATTAAGTAGTTGTTAGTCTAGTATCGTATCCCTTCCTATCTTATCCTTTGCACTTGACTCAAAAAAAAAAAAAGAGTGCTTTGCTTCGGGGGCGAAAATCGAACTTGCCAAGAGGGTGCCCTAAACGAGGGATTCACCGAGACAAACAAGAGAAAATGGCTATTAAAGGGGAATAGACTGTGCCTCTCTTTTATTTCTTTTTTCTTTTCTGCCTGCTGAATAAAAAAAAAGGGTTGGATATAGCCCTTTACCATATCTATACAATCTACCATATCTATACAAATAGAATAGTCCATTTATTTATATGGACTGCTAAGTGCGGAGACGGGAATCGAACCCGTGACCTCAAGGTTATGAGCCTCGTGAGCTACCAAACTGCTCTACTCCGCTCTGTAGGGCCAAAAACTGGTGGATGAAAAAGGTTGAATACAAGTCTCTACCATGTCTAGACAAATAGAATAGTCTTTTTATACAGAATGGAGCGGGTAGCGGGAATCGAACCCGCATCGTTAGCTTGGAAGGCTAGGGGTTATAGTCGACGTTGGTTGATTATTTTTAACGTCTCTAATTCAAAACCGAACATGAAATTTTGATTTCATTCGGCTCCTTTATGGCTATTTTCACCACTTAACATCTATGTTAGCTTTTCTGTCTGAATGGAACCAAAGCTCTCCGCTTTCTAGATGATCCCTATAGAGTAGGAGATAGAAATTTTCCTAAATATCTATCTAATCTACTTATTTCGTTCCCTAATTTCATTCAAGAGATCCTGAGGAAAAGAGTTGGGTTTCCACCGAGCTGAAACAATATCCTGATGGTTCTAGTAAACCAAAACTATCGTTTTTTAGCTATTGGGCTTCCATTTCTTTTTTAACTAAAAGAAGATTTAGTTACGATTGGAAATAAACTTTTTTGTATCTTCATCCATAGATCCTTTACTCATATTTATTCAATTGGAATACTTAATCCAATGCAAAATTGTGCTTCGCGCCTCTGTACCCATAATCAAATTTGTATTTTGCATGCAAATTGAATTAGTCTTTGGATACTAATCGCGAGAATGTATGTTCTTCCTCAATATGCTATTGAGAGAAAAAGGATTAAACCCTTTAATAAGAACTAAAGTTTTCATCGGAATATGAATATAAAAAAACTTAAGGATGCCTTAAGTATATCATTTCAAATTCAGTTATTAATAGAACGAATCACACTTTTACCACTAAACTATACCCGCTACATGTAGATTATGATACCAACACTACCCTTTGTCAAGGGTAGCCATTCGAGGAGGAGGCTAATCCCACCCACCTACGGAGAAAAGTGAGCAGTTGGTACTTCAATCGCAGGCCTTTAATTTAGGATTTAGATGGCCCCTCTCTAGTCTGTAAAAGAAATCTCTTCTTACCATGCCACTAGCGTATGAACCAAATGTATGCATTTCGATTAGGATCGTATTCTTCGTATTCTATAGTCCTACAATATACACTAAGAGATATAGGCGGCAGTACCCATCAATCCCTTTCTTCCTTTTCTTTCATCAATCCCTTTCTTCCTTTTCTTTTTTGTTAGGCAGGCTGTAGAATAATTTTTCTACTCTGCAGTATAAATTCGACTGCCCACTTTTTAGAATAAAATTGTTGATAAAACTCCAATATAGTTTGCTCAAAATACACCTTTTGGATAATATTCAAGTACTATTTCCAAAGGGTACCCGTTGAAAATTGCTGCAACAAATCCGTCCAAAACTGAAAAAATTGAAAAGTTTTGAACTCGAAGGTTTTTCCAAGGAATGTCTGTGAAAAATTGTTTCAATCTCGCACCAAAACAGATAAGATGAAAATTAATACAATACCCAGCCATATGGGTATATGAAGAGAGCAAATTCCTTTATACCCCCCAATTAGAATTAAGGGAAATAAAACATAAATGGAGAAAGTTCTCATCATAAGATCAGCCAATAGAAGAAAAAAGTCCTAATTCTGCAGAACATTCTGAGCACGTGAAAAGTGAATAGGCTAGGCTAAAGATAAAAAAAAGTCTACCATTTTTTTAACAGCAGTTCTTATTGCCCCTTTGGCCTTTTTGAACCTCACCATACCATGAATAAACTTCTATATCTCAATATAGAAAATAAAATCTCTACATATATATATCTATATATGTATATATTATGTACATTAATATATACATATATTTTGTACATTATGCAGTAGATCTATAATGGTAAATGAAAGTGGCTAATTTTTGAATAATAATGAAAGTGGCTAATTTTTGAATAATTTTGAATAAAAAGCCCTTTTAACTCAGTGGTAGAGTAATGCCATGGTAAGGCATAAGTCATCGGTTCAAATCCGATAAAGGGCTTTTCCCTTAGTGGTAGAGTAATGTCACGGCAAGATCGAAGTCATCGATTCGAATCCGATAGAGTACTTTTCTAGTAAATTTATTCACTTTTTTTCTTTTTTTTTTTTTGAATGTCTCCTTTTTTATTGAATTTTATGACTTCGTTTAGTATGAGATGCCCATATTTTTGGTCTGAACACTAAACGAAGCACAGAGTTTAAATTGGAAAAAATAAATGAAATTGGACTCTTTTTCCTGTTAGAGCAATCAAATTAATATCTGTACTGAACTAATCTAGAATCCTTTTTATTAATCTATTCTTATTCTATATCCTTTAAAAGTTAAAGGAATTTCCCTAAAAAGCAGGGGATGATCCGTGAATTAACCTAACCATCAACTAAAATCCTATGAAAGCATAACAGAAAAGTAGGAAAGACTCTTTGCTTTGATCTATTTATACTCTTCGATTCGAGTATATTGACAATTCCAAAAAACTGCTCATACTATCATTATAGTATAATGACGAGTGGTTCTATATAGCACTATCGTCTAGTGATGCCCCTATCGTCTAGTGGTTCAGGACATCTCTCTTTCAAGGAGGCAGCGGGGATTCGACTTCCCCTGGGGGTAGGGAGTATTATAAAAAGGGGTTAATCATAGATTATCAAAAACCCTAGAATAAATTCTTCCTGGGTCGATGCCCGAGCGGTTAATGGGGACGGACTGTAAATTCGTTGACGATATGTCTACGCTGGTTCAAATCCAGCTCGGCCCAAAAATATAGGGCTTCGTGAATATGAACTAAATCCATTTTTTTATGGAAGAAAAAAATATATGCCATAAACCCCGCAGGGATTGTAGTTCAATTGGTTAGAGCACCGCCCTGTCAAGGCGGAAGCTGCGGGTTCGAGCCCCGTCAGTCCCGAACTGGGGTTCATCCCTGTTAAGCATCCATGGCTGAATGGTTAAAGCGCCCAACTCATAATTGGTATATGTGCAGGTTCAAATCCTGTTGGATGCACGCGAACGGGAACGTTCCATAAGTCTATTGGAACTGGCTTGAATGGAAAAATCCATCTTTCCTTTTTTTCATCAAGAATTTCCCTGAAAAAGGAGGGGCAGAAGGCAAGATCAAATATCTATGGAGAACCCTTACTTTACTTTTTTTATTTCGCAGCTCTCAATAAAAAGAGAGCTGTATAGGAATCTTTTTTTTTAACTACTTCCGGTTGATAAGGAAAGACATACATATCATATATGGATTAGTATAATTTAGGATATTACTCTATTTTTATGATATGATGATACCATCCTCATCTTAACTTCCTATTTGACTCTTATCTTAAGGAATAGAGTTCCGGTATTTTACCGGAATCCAATCCATACACAAATTGGATTCGTTTATTGTTAGAGAATGAATTTAATATAATTAGTTCCTTTTTAGGGGTTAAACCACACCACTTCCATTTTGTAGTTCCAACTTTGTTTGTGTATGTTCAATGAATTCTTGGAAAGAATCCACCTCATTCTCAATCCATTTGTCGACTCCTTTTTTTATGAATCTGTTCTCATCTTTAGACCCAAAAAACAGATATTGACAGTAACCTAATAAAATAAAAACCAAGCAAACGCTCTTTTTTCTAAATTTAAATATTGGATCTTTTTTATTTAAGATCCTCTTTTCTCCATCTCATTTCTACTTCTACTGCTTATTTGGATGTCTATGTGACCCATAGAATACTGCTTATTTGGATGTCTATGTGACCCATAGAAAGTCGGTTATATAATACATACATAATTGTATGTATAACTATAAGAAAAAGGAAGGGAAATTGGATAAGAAAGATTCTTGGCTATACATATATATATAGAAAAGCAAAAGTAGAAAAGGATGAAAAATAGAGGGGTTCCGAATCCAATCAAAAAACCTATTTTGGTCTTAGTATGGATAAGGGATCTTCCTATGTTATATTATTCCACTATCAACCATGAATTGATTTGATAGATCCTATATTCATAATATTGAATTGATTCAGTATTATCAGAATGCAAGTCCTCCCCTTGAATTTACAGGGATACCCCCTTTTCCTCTCCATGGGATTACATCCCGAGTTATTGTTAAAAAAAAAAAAATAAAGAGGTTATGGAAGTAAATATTCTCGCATTTATTGCTACTGCATTGTTCATTCTAGTTCCTACTGCCTTTTTACTTATTATTTATGTAAAAACAGCCAGCCAAAACGATTAATTGGAATTCCAATTAATCATTGAAGAAATGAAAAAGGGATTAAAAAAAAGAAAAATCCAAGTCTTAAATGAAAGGATCTGGTTGGAATCGTAAAGTGTGGTAGAAAAAACTATATGTAGTTTTTTCTACCACACTTTAGATTCTTTCTATTATATTATCTTGAATCTACATAGATTCTATGGATTCTATTATATTATCTTGAATCTACATAGATTCTATGGATTCTATTATATTATCTTGAATCTACATAGATTCTATTATATTATCTTGAATCTACATAGATTCTATGGATTCTATTATATTATCTTGAATCTACATAGAATAGATTAGTAGATTGAAATAGTAATCTAATTCAACTTCTTTTTTCACTGCATCCACTTTTGATTTCAAGCAAGTCAAAATCAAAAAAATCGAAGACAATTCTTCATTGAAAGAATCCATGGAGAGGGAGCAAAATAATACGAGAATAGACTATAATAAAAAAAAAAAGTAAATAAAAGGAAAAAACCTGCGAATCTTTCATACTTAAAAATGACGCGAGATGCTTCACGCGAGATCCTTCAAAAAAAAAAAGAACAAAATAAAATGATCAATTAAAGAAAAGAGTTGATACTACAATTCGACTACTCAATCAATTAGTAGTATCCCTAGAGTCCACTTCTCCCCCATACTACTAGCGAAAGAGAAAATGTAAAGACTACCATTAAAGCAGCCCAAGCGAGACTTACTATATCCATGTAAATTATGTCTCCTATTTCTATGAAGGAATTATTCTACTATTGATCAATAATCATAGTGGAATTAAGGGTACAGAGTCAAAATTCTGCTCTAAGGCTACGGATGAATCGGTTAAAGGAATTTACTCCTATCAAATTCTTATATGATTTCTGGTAGAATTGGGGAGTATTAAGTATAAATATGATACATATACCTTTTCTTTAAAAAAGAAAGAGTGTGGGAATGTCCTGAATAGAAGACGCGGGAATAGAGAGATTTTTTCTTCCTTTTGTTACCTTTTTTATAAGCAAAGGACGTCAAAATATACCATAAAATTAGGATAGATAAATATGTATTGGATACCTACTTTACCCCTGTTTATTTTTGACCTAAACCCTACTGCCCCACTTTCTCTCTTTCTATGAAAGAGTGAGGAGACCTTATCCACTCCACAATTCCGAAATTGAGTTTTGATCAGCCTATTCAATCTGATTCTCGACAGAATCAGTAGCCTTTACTTTAGTGTATGTAGGTAGCATAAGATGTACGAAGTATATGTAGTAAGATGTATGATAAATAAAATGTATGATAATTAGAAAGTCTTGATATTTCTTCGCAAAGTCCCTTCTTCAATCTTAGATTGAAAAAAGGACCTTTGGATACGAAGGTTTCTGGCACCTTAGCCTCATAGTTTTAAATTCCTGAATCAATTCAAATTAATAAAAGAATAAGGAAACGCTACCTCATCTCTGTTGGTAGCTCCCCGTTTGGGCCACTGCCGCCAAAACAAAGCCTCTTTGAGGATAGAACTATGGTATGGATTCTCAAAATCCAGTATCGCCAGACTTAGTTACTCTCTTGCCCCAACTTATGATATGAGGGTACGAAATTTTGGAGTTTGATTTAGTACTATAATCCTAAGTATTTTATTGATCAGGCGGCACCCAGATTTGAACTGGGGATAAAGGATTTGCAGTCCCCTGCCTTACCACTTGGCCATGCCGCCAAAAAATCCGATCTAAAATCGAGAAAAGAACAAGTATTCATCCATATTTTCTTACTAAAACCCCTTTTCTTTCTATTCTATTGAAATGGCAAAGAAGCAAAAGTGGATTTCCAGTCACAGACTGCAAAATTCAGAACAAATTGGAACCATTAACTAGAATTTTTTTTATTGCATTAGTAAACGACTCTTAAATCGGTATTCTCTCCTTTAATGGCATAATAAAATAGAATAAAAGTTTCCCTAATCTGTATATAGGTAAACTCCAGGTCCGAACAGCATTATTATCTATGGACCCCCCCTATGTTATCCCTACGGGGAATCATGCTTTAATTTTTCATTGCATTAAATATCTTGAATAAAAAGAGGAAATTTGCTCTGATATAGATTATGGCCTGGCCTTCTTTTCTTGGCCCACACAAGTGAAATTACGATAAAAGAAAGGATATGTGAATAGGTGGATAATTAGATTAGCAAGTACTTCAAAAAAGGAAGTACTTTATTTTAGGATTCTACAACGAAATCCTTTATTTTTCAGCAATTCTATTACTACGAAACAAAAAATAACCTTTAATTTCTTTTTGAAAATAAAACTAAGCGTACTATTATAAATTCTAAATCGAACTAAAGTCAAACTTTCTAGTGCTTATAAATTATTATGGCTTTATTTCTTTCATAGAAAGGAGATAAAACGAGAAATCTTTGCTATCCAATCTGATTTGAATATCATAAAGTTTAAGTGGCAGAATTTTTTCTAGGACTTTTTTATCCATTCATTTTAATTCCATTTCTACCCCTGCCAAAGTCAAACTTTCGTCAAAATGATCTTTATTCATATGTATGAAATACATATATGAAATACGTATGTGGAGTTCCCTAGAATTTCATGTGATTCAGTAAACAGAATATAGATTCCATGATTGCTAGATTGATCCATAGGGATTGATAAAGAGTGAGCTGATAATGGAATTTTTCTTCGACAAATAGGAAACTTAAGATTAAGATGCTCCGGAATGGAAATGAGGGAATGTCCACAATACCCGGATTTAGTCAGATCCAATTCGAGGGATTTTGTAGGTTCATTAATCAAGGCTTGGCAGAAGAACTTGAGAAGTTTCCAACAATTAAAGATCCAGATCACGAAATTGCATTTCAATTATTTGCGAAAGGGTATCAATTGCTAGAACCCTCGATAAAAGAAAGGGATGCTGTGTATGAATCACTCACTTATTCTTCTGAATTATATGTATCTGCGAGATTCATTTTTGGTTTCGATGTGCAAAAGCAAACCATTTCTATTGGAAACATTCCTATAATGAATTCCTTAGGAACCTTTATAATAAATGGAATATACCGAATTGTGATCAATCAAATATTGCTAAGTCCTGGTATTTACTACCGCTCGGAATTAGACCATAAGGGAATTTCTATATACACCGGGACTATAATATCAGATTGGGGAGGAAGATCGGAATTAGCAATTGATAAAAAAGAAAGGATATGGGCTCGCGTGAGTAGAAAACAAAAGATATCTATTTTAGTTCTATCATCAGCTATGGGTTCGAATCTAAGAGAAATTTTAGATAATGTTTCCTACCCCGAAATTTTCTTGTCTTTCCCGGATGCTAAGGAGAAAAAGAAGATTGAGTCAAAAGAAAAAGCTATTTTGGAGTTTTATCAACAATTTGTTTGTGTAGGCGGGGACCTGGTATTTTCGGAGTCCATATGTGAGGAATTACAAAAGAAATTTTTTCAACAAAAATGTGAATTAGGAAGAGTTGGTCGACGAAATATGAATCGGAGACTGAATCTTAATATACCTCAGAACAATACATTCTTGTTACCACGAGATGTATTGGCCGCTACGGATCATTTGATTGGAATGAAATTTGGAACGGGTATACTTGACGATGACGATATGAATCACTTGAAAAATAAACGTATTCGTTCGGTTGCGGATCTGTTACAAGATCAATTCGGACTGGCTCTTGGCCGTTTACAACATGCGGTTCAAAAAACTATCCGTAGAGTATTCATACGTCAATCGAAACCGACTCCACAAACTTTGGTAACTCCAACTTCAACTTCGATTTTATTAATAACTACTTATGAGACCTTTTTTGGCACATACCCCTTATCTCAAGTTTTTGACCAAACCAATCCATTGACACAAACGGTTCATGGGCGAAAAGTGAGTTGTTTGGGTCCTGGAGGATTGACGGGGAGAACTGCAAGTTTTCGGAGCCGAGATATTCATCCGAGTCACTATGGGCGTATTTGTCCAATTGACACGTCCGAAGGCATCAATGTTGGACTTACTGGATCCTTAGCTATTCATGCGAGAATTGATCACTGGTGGGGATCTATAGAGAGTCCGTTTTATGAAATATCTGAGAAAGCAAAAGAAAAAAAAGAGAGACAGGTGGTTTATTTATCACCAAATAGAGATGAATATTATATGATAGCAGCAGGAAATTCTTTGTCCTTGAATCAGGGTATTCAGGAAGAACAGGTTGTTCCAGCTAGATACCGTCAAGAATTCCTGACTATTGCATGGGAACAGATTCATGTTAGAAGTATTTTTCCTTTCCAATATTTTTCTATTGGAGGTTCTCTCATTCCTTTTATTGAGCATAATGATGCGAATCGGGCTTTAATGAGTTCTAATATGCAGCGCCAAGCAGTTCCACTTTCTCGGTCCGAGAAGTGCATTGTTGGAACTGGATTGGAACGCCAAACAGCTCTAGATTCGCGGGTTTCCATTATAGCCGAACGCGAGGGAAAGATCATTTCTAGTGATAGTCACAAGATCCTTTTATCAAGTAGTGGGAAGACTATAAGTATTCCTTTAGTTGCCCATCGGCGCTCTAACAAAAATACTTGTATGCACCAAAAACCTCGGGTTCCGCGGGGTAAATCCATTAAAAAAGGGCAAATTTTAGCGGAGGGAGCAGCTACAGTTGGTGGGGAACTTGCTTTAGGAAAAAACGTTTTAGTAGCTTATATGCCGTGGGAGGGTTACAATTTTGAAGACGCAGTACTAATTAGCGAGCGTTTGGTATATGAGGATATTTATACTTCTTTTCACATCCGAAAATATGAAATTCAGACGGATACGACAAGCCAAGGCTCCGCTGAAAAAATCACTAAAGAAATACCACATCTAGAAGAACATTTACTCCGCAATTTGGACAGAAATGGAGTTGTGAGGTTGGGATCCTGGGTAGAAACAGGCGATATTTTAGTAGGTAAATTAACGCCTCAGATAGCGAGCGAATCCTCGTATATCGCGGAAGCTGGATTATTACGAGCCATTTTTGATCTTGAGGTATCCACTTCAAAAGAAACTTCTCTCAAACTACCTATAGGTGGAAGAGGGCGCGTTATCGATGTGAAATGGATCCAGAGGGACCCCCTCGACATAATGGTTCGTGTATATATTTTACAGAAACGTGAAATCAAAGTTGGGGATAAAGTAGCAGGAAGACACGGGAATAAGGGGATCATTTCCAAAATTTTGCCTAGGCAAGATATGCCCTATTTGCAAGATGGAACACCTGTTGATATGGTCTTCAATCCCCTAGGAGTACCCTCACGAATGAATGTGGGACAAATATTTGAAAGCTCGCTCGGATTAGCAGGGGATCTGCTAAAGAAACATTATAGAATAGCACCCTTTGATGAGAGATATGAGCAAGAGGCTTCAAGAAAACTTGTGTTTTCGGAATTATATGAAGCCAGTAAACAAACAAAAAATCCATGGGTATTTGAACCCGAGTACCCGGGAAAAAGCAGAATATTTGATGGAAGAACAGGAGATCCCTTCGAACAACCTGTTCTAATAGGGAAGTCCTATATTTTAAAATTAATTCATCAAGTTGATGAGAAAATCCATGGGCGTTCTACCGGGCCCTACTCACTTGTTACCCAACAACCCGTTAGAGGAAGAGCCAAACAAGGGGGACAACGAGTAGGAGAAATGGAAGTTTGGGCTTTAGAAGGATTTGGTGTTGCTCATATTTTACAAGAGATACTTACTTATAAATCTGATCATCTTATAGGTCGCCAAGAAATACTTAATGCTACGATCTGGGGAAAAAGAGTGCCTAATCACGAGGATCCTCCAGAATCTTTTCGAGTGCTCGTTCGAGAACTACGATCTTTGGCTCTAGAACTGAACCATTTCCTTGTTTCTGAGAAGAACTTTCAGGTTAATAGGGAGGATGTTTGATCAGAATAAATATAAATTCTTTTCTTATTTCTATTTTATGATTGACCAATAATTTTATGATTGACCAATATAAACATAAACAACTTCAAATTGAACTCGTTTCCCCTCAACAAATAAAGGCTTGGGCTAACAAAATCCTACCTAATGGGGAAGTCGTTGGCGAAGTCACAAGGCCCTCCACTTTTCATTATAAAACCGATAAACCAGAAAAAGATGGATTGTTTTGCGAAAGAATCTTTGGACCCATAAAAAGCGGAATTTGTGCTTGTGGAAATTCTCGAGCGAGCGTAGCTGAAAACGAAGACGAAAGATTTTGTCAAAAATGCGGGGTAGAATTTGTGGATTCTCGGATACGAAGATATCAAATGGGATACATCAAACTGGCATGTCCAGTGACTCATGTGTGGTATTTGAAAGGTCTTCCTAGTTATATCGCGAATCTTTTAGATAAACCCCTTAAGAAATTGGAAGGCCTAGTATACGGCGATTTCTCTTTTGCTAGGCCCAGCGCTAAAAAACCTACTTTCTTACGATTACGAGGTTTATTCGAAGATGAAATTTCATCCTGTAACCGCAGCATTTCTCCATTTTTTTCTACCCCAGGCTTTGCAACATTTCGAAATCGGGAAATTGCGACAGGAGCAGGTGCTATTAGAGAACAATTAGCAGATTTGGATTTGCGAATTATTATAGAGAATTCCTTGGTTGAATGGAAGGAATTAGAAGACGAGGGGTATAGTGGAGATGAATGGGAAGATAGAAAAAGACGAATAAGAAAAGTTTTTTTAATTAGACGAATGCAATTGGCGAAACATTTTATTCAAACAAATGTAGAACCAGAATGGATGGTTTTGTGCTTATTACCGGTTCTTCCTCCCGAATTGAGACCCATTGTTTATAGGTCTGGGGATAAAGTAGTGACTTCGGATATTAATGAACTTTATAAGAGAGTTATCCGTCGGAACAACAACCTTGCCTATCTATTAAAAAGAAGTGAATTAGCGCCAGCAGATTTAGTAATGTGCCAGGAAAAATTGGTACAAGAAGCCGTGGATACACTTCTTGATAGTGGGTCTCGCGGGCAACCGACGAGGGATGGTTACAATAAAGTATACAAGTCACTTTCAGATGTAATTGAGGGTAAAGAGGGGAGGTTTCGCGAGACTCTGCTTGGGAAACGGGTCGATTACTCGGGGCGTTCTGTCATTGTTGTGGGTCCTTCGCTTTCATTACATCAATGTGGATTACCTCTAGAGATAGCAATAAAGCTTTTTCAGCCATTTGTAATTCGCGATTTAATCACGAAACATGCTATTCCTAATGTCAGGATTGCTAAAAGGAAAATTTGGGAAAAGGAACCCATTGTATGGGAAATACTTCAAGAAGTTATGCAGGGGCATCCTGTACTGTTGAACAGAGCACCTACCCTGCATAGATTAGGCATACAGGCCTTCCAACCGACTTTAGTAGAGGGGCGTACTATTTGTTTACATCCATTAGTGTGTAAGGGTTTCAATGCGGACTTTGATGGGGATCAAATGGCTGTTCATCTACCTTTATCCTTGGAAGCTCAAGCAGAAGCCCGTTTACTTATGTTTTCTCATATGAATCTCCTGTCTCCCGCTATTGGAGATCCTATTTGCGTGCCAACCCAAGACATGCTTATCGGACTTTATGTATTAACCATTGGAAATCGTCGAGGTATTTGTGCAAATAGATATAATAGTTGCGGAAACTATCCAAATAAAAAAGTAAATTACAATAATAATAATTATACGAAAGATAAAGAACCCTATTTTTCTAGTTCCTATGATGCACTGGGAGCTTATAGACAGAAACAAATCGGTTTAAACAGTCCCTTGTGGCTCCGATGGAAACTAGATCAACGCGTCATTGGATCAAGAGAAGTCCCGATTGAAGTTCAATATGAATCTTTTGGGACTTATCATGAGATTTATGCCCACTATCTAATAGTCGGAAATAGAAAAAAAGAAACCCGTTCTATATACATTCGAACCACTCTTGGTCATATTTCTTTTTATAGAGAAATAGAGGAAGCCATACAAGGATTTAGTCGGGCCTATTCATACACTATCTAAATCTAAACAAGGAAGTTAGATTCGGCGATGCCCCTTTCGGGGGGCATTCCGATTTCGCTAGTACCATCTTTTTTGCCGCGCAAATTCAGATTGAGATTGAGGAAAGGGGGTAAATTAAGTTTTCGAATCACTGACTCAGGCCTATTGTCGAATCCTACTCAGCAATTGTCGAATCCTACTCAGTAAAAAAAGGGGGTACTTATGTATGGCGGAACGGGCCAACCAGGTCTTTCATAATAAAGAGATAGACGGAACTGCTATGAAACGACTTATTAACAGATTAATAGATCATTTCGGAATGGGATATACATCCCATATACTGGATCAACTAAAGGCTCTGGGCTTCCATCAAGCCACTACTACATCGATTTCTTTAGGAATCGAGGATCTTTTAACAATACCCTCTAAAGGATGGTTAGTCCAAGATGCGGAACAACAGAGTTTTCTTTTGGAGAAACACTATTATTATGGGGCTGTACACGCAGTAGAAAAATTACGCCAATCCGTTGAAATATGGTATGCTACAAGTGAATATTTGAAACAAGAAATGAATTCGAATTTTCGGCTAACGGATCCTTCTAATCCAGTCTATCTAATGTCTTTTTCAGGAGCCAGAGGAAATGCATCTCAGGTACACCAATTAGTAGGGATGAGAGGGTTAATGGCGGATCCTCAAGGACAAATGATTGATTTACCTATTCAAAGCAATTTACGCGAGGGACTTTCTTTGACAGAATATATAATTTCCTGCTACGGAGCCCGCAAAGGGGTTGTAGATACTGCTGTACGAACAGCGGATGCTGGATATCTTACACGCAGACTTGTTGAAGTAGTTCAACATATTATTGTGCGTAGAAGAGATTGTGGTACTATCCGAGGTATTTCTGTGAGTCCTCAAAATGGGATGACAGAAAAACTTTTTGTCCAAACACTAATTGGTCGTGTATTAGCAGACGATATATATATCGGTTCACGATGCATTGCTGCTCGAAATCAAGATATTGGAATTGGATTAGTCAATCGATTCATAACAGCCTTTCGAGCACAACCGTTTCGGGCACAACCAATATATATTAGAACCCCTTTTACTTGCCGGAGCACATCTTGGATCTGTCAATTATGTTATGGGCGGAGTCCCACTCATGGCGATCTGGTCGAATTGGGAGAAGCTGTAGGTATTATAGCGGGTCAATCAATTGGGGAGCCAGGGACTCAACTAACATTAAGAACTTTTCATACTGGTGGAGTATTCACAGGGGGTACTGCCGACCTTGTACGATCCCCCTCGAATGGAAAAATCCAATTCAATGAGAATTTGGTTCACCCCACACGTACCCGTCATGGGCAGCCTGCTTTTCTATGCTATATAGACTTGCGTGTAACTATTCAGAGTCAGGATATTCTACATAGTGTGAATATTCCGTTAAAAAGCTTGATTCTAGTGCAAAATGATCAATATGTAGAATCCGAACAAGTAATTGCGGAGATTCGTGGCGGAACATCCACTTTGCATTTTAAAGAAAAGGTACAAAAGCATATTTATTCCGAATCAGACGGGGAAATGCACTGGAGTACTGATGTTTACCATGCGCCCGAATATCAATATGGTAATCTTCGTCGATTACCAAAAACAAGCCATTTATGGATATTGTCAGTAAGTATGTGCAGATCCAGTATAGCATCCTTTTCGCTGCACAAGGATCAAGATCAAATGAATACTTATTCTTTTTCTCTTGACGGAAGATATATCTTTGACCTCCCAATGGCTAATGATCAAGTAAGCCATAGACTGTTGGATACTTTTGGTAAAAAAGATAAGGAAATTCTTGATTATTTAACGCCAGATCGAATCGTGTCCAACAATCATTGGAATTTTGTCTATCCTTCTATTCTTCAAGATAATTCGGATTTGTTGGCGAAAAAGCGAAGAAATAGGTTCGTCATTCCATTACAATATCATCAAGAACAAGAAAAAGAGCTAATATCCTGTTTGGGGATTTCGATTGAAATACCCTTTATGGGTGTTTTACGTAGAAATACTATTTTTGCTTATTTTGACGATCCAGGATACAGAAAAGATAAAAGGGGTTCAGGAATTATTAAATTTCGATATAGGACCCTAGAGGAAGAATATAGGACCCTAGAGGAAGAATATCGGACCCGAGAGGAAGAGTATAGGATTCTAGAGGAAGACTCAGAGGACGAATATGAGAGCCCAGAAAACGAATATAGGACTCTAGAAGACGAATATGAGAGCCCAGAGAACGAATATAGGACTCTAGAAGACGAATATGAAACCCTAGAAGATGAATACGGGATCCTAGAGGACGAATATAGGACTCTAGAGAAAGACTCAGAGGAAGACTCAGAGGACGAATATGAGGCTTTAGAAGAAGACTCAGAGGAAGACTCAGAGGACGAATATGAGGCTTTAGAAGAAGCCTCAGAGGAAGACTCAGAGGAAGACTCAGAGGACGAATATGGGAGCCCAGAGGAAGATTCTATCTTAAAAAAAGAGGGTTTTATTGAGCATCGAGGAACAAAAGAATTTAGTCTAAAATACCAAAAAGAAGTAGATCGGTTTTTTTTCATTCTTCAAGAACTGCATATCTTGCCGAGATCCTCATTCCTAAAGGTACTTGACAATAGTATTATTGGAGTGGATACACAACTCACAAAAAATACAAGAAGTCGACTAGGTGGATTGGTCCGAGTTAAGAGAAAAAAAAACCATACGGAACTAAAAATCTTTTCCGGAGATATTCATTTTCCTGAAGAGGCGGATAAGATATTAGGCGCTAGTTTGATACCACCAGAAAGAGAAAAAAAAGATTCTAAGGACTCAAAAAAAAGAAAAAATTGGGTTTATGTTCAACGGAAAAAAATTCTCAAAAGCAAGGAAAAGTATTTTGTTTCAGTTCGACCTGCAGTCGCATATGAAATGGACGAAGGGAGAAATCTAGCAAGACTTTTCCCGCAAGATCTCCTGCAAGAAGAGGATAATCTCCAACTTCGACTTGTCAATTTTATTTCTCATGAAAATAGCAAGTTAACTCAAAGAATTTATCACACGAATAGTCAATTCGTTCGAACTTGCTTGGTAGTGAATTGGGGACAAGAAGAAAAAGAGGGGGCTCGTGCTTCCCTTGTTGAGTTAAGAACAAATGATCTGATTCGCGATTTCCTAAGAATTGAGTTAGTCAAGTCCCTTATTTCATATACAAGAAGAAGGTATGATAGGACAAGTGCAGGACCGATTCCCAATAATAGGTTAGATCGCAACAATACCAATTCCTTTTATTCCAAGGCGAAGATTCAATCACTTAGCCAACATCAAGAAGCTATTGGCACCTTGTTGAATCGAAATAAAGAATACCCCTCTTTGATGATTTTGTCGGCACCCAACTGTTCTCGAATTGGTTTATTCAAGAATTCGAAATATCCCAATGCGGTAAAAGAATCGAATCCTAGAATTCTTATTCGAGATATTTTTGGTCTCTTAGGCGCTATTGTACCTAGTATATCGAATTTTTCTTCATCTTACTATTTATTAACACATAATCTGATCTTGTTAAAAAAATACTTGTTCCTTGACAATTGGAAACAAACCTTCCAAGTACTTCAAGGGCTTAAATACTCTTTAATAGATGAGAATAAAAGGATGTCGAATTTCGACAGTAACATCATGTTGGATCCATTCCATTTGAATTGGCACTTTCTCCATCATGACTCATGGGAGGATACACTGGAAATAATTCACCTTGGACAATTTATTTGCGAAAATGTATGTCTATTTAAATCGCACATAAAAAAATCTGGTCAAATTTTCGTTGTTAATATGGACTCCTTTGTTATAAGAGCAGCTAAGCCTTATTTGGCCACTATAGGAGCAACTGTTCATGGTCATTATGGAAAAATCCTTTACAAAGGAGATAGGTTAGTTACCTTTATATATGAAAAATCGAGATCTAGTGATATAACGCAAGGTCTTCCAAAAGTAGAACAAATATTCGAAGCGCGTTCAATTGATTCACTATCGCCGAATCTCGAAAGGAGAATTGAGGATTGGAATGAGCGTATACCAAGAATTCTTGGGGTTCCCTGGGGATTCTTGATTGGAGCTGAGCTAACCATCGCCCAAAGTCGTATCTCTTTGGTTAATAAGATCCAAAAGGTTTATCGATCCCAAGGGGTACAGATCCATAATAGACATATAGAGATTATTATACGCCAAGTAACATCAAAAGTACGGGTTTCCGAAGATGGAATGTCTAATGTTTTTTTACCTGGGGAATTAATAGGACTATTGCGAGCGGAACGAGCAGGGCGAGCTTTGGATGAATCGATCTATTATCGTGCAATCTTATTGGGAATAACAAGGGCTTCCCTGAATACCCAAAGTTTCATATCTGAAGCAAGTTTTCAAGAAACTGCTCGAGTTTTAGCAAAAGCTGCCCTACGAGGTCGTATTGATTGGTTGAAAGGCCTGAAAGAAAACGTAGTTCTGGGGGGAATTATCCCTGTTGGTACCGGATTCCAAAAATTTGTGCATCGTTTCCCACAAGACAAGAACCTTTATTTCGAAATTCAAAAAAAAAATCTATTCACGTCGGAAATGAGAGATATTTTGTTTCTCCATACAGAATTAGTTTCTTCTGATTCTGACGTAACAAACAATTTCTATGAGACATCAGAACCCCATTTACTCCCATTTATCCGATTTAAGGATATATAAAGCATATAAAGCAGATTTTTTTTACTTTAATTGAAACTATACTTTTGACCTTAGAATGCTAACAGGTCTGATTTTAGATTTTGTATTTTCATATTTTACTAAATAAAAATAAAAGAAGTCAGTTAATTTATTAAGGCTGTGTTTATATCATGTATTAATGGCCAATTCTGAGTAGAAGGTTCCATCGGAACAATTATTATTTATTTCAAGATATTTCGGCTCTTTCTTAATCTTCAAAAAGAAATCAATTCCGTAATGGTAAGACGAAAAAAAGAAAAAAAGGAAGTGTGGAAAAAATGACAAGAAGATATTGGAACATCAATTTGAAAGAGATGATAGAAGCGGGAGTTCATTTTGGTCATGGTATTAAGAAATGGAATCCTAAAATGGCCCCTTACATCTTGGCAAAGCGTAAAGGTACTCATATTACAAATCTCGCTAGAACGGCTCGTTTTTTATCAGAAGCTTGTGATTTAGTTTTTGATGCAGCAAGTCAGGGAAAAAGCTTCTTAATTGTTGGTACCAAAAAAAGAGCAGCAGATTTAGTAGCATCAGCTGCAATAAGGTCTCGTTGTCATTATGTTAATAAAAAGTGGTTCAGTGGTATGTTAACGAATTGGTCGATTACCAAAACTAGACTTTCTCAATTTAGAGACTTAAGAGCGGAAGAAAAGATGGGGAAATTCCACCATCTCCCAAAAAGAGATGTGGCAATCTTAAAGAGAAAATTATCTACCTTGCAAAGATATCTCGGCGGGATTAAATATATGACGAGGTTGCCTGACATTGTGATCGTCCTTGATCAGCAAAAAGAGTATATAGCTCTTCGGGAATGCGCCATTTTGGGGATTCCTACTATTTCTTTAGTCGATACAAATTGTGACCCAGATCTCGCAAATATATCGATTCCTGCCAACGATGACACTATGACTTCAATTCGATTGATTCTTAACAAATTAGTATTTGCAATTTGTGAGGGCCGTTCTCTCCATATAAGAAATCATTGATTAAGATTAAGAAGAATAGTGAATTCTTAAGCAACTACTTAGATTTATGGGATCAGTTACTATTTTTTTTTGTTTTGCATAGATAAAAGAAAGGGAATATTGATATATATTAGAGGGTATTGATATATATTATCATTTGATGTGATTTCTTGGTATCCTAAATATAAGATTAATACTTCAAGTTGCTGAGTTGAGAAAGAGATGGTTGAATCAAAAGAATTCCTTTTTTGAAGTTCAATTTTTATCAGAGGACAATATGAATATTACACCATGTTCCATTAAAACACTCAAGGGGTTGTATGATATATCAGGCGTAGAAGTAGGCCAACACTTCTATTGGCAAATAGGAGGTTTCCAAATTCATGCCCAAGTACTCATCACTTCTTGGGTCGTAATTACTATCTTGCTAGGTTCAGTTATCATAGCTGTTCGGAATCCACAAACCATCCCAACCGACGGTCAGAATTTCTTCGAATATGTCCTTGAGTTTATTCGAGATTTGAGCAAAACTCAGATTGGAGAAGAATATGGTCCCTGGGTTCCCTTTATTGGAACTATGTTCCTTTTTATTTTTGTTTCGAATTGGTCGGGTGCTCTTTTACCTTGGAAAATTATAGAGTTACCCCATGGGGAATTAGCAGCGCCCACGAATGATATAAATACTACTGTTGCTTTAGCTTTACTCACATCAGCGGCATATTTTTATGCGGGTCTTAGCAAAAAAGGATTGAGTTATTTCGAGAAATATATTAAACCAACCCCAATCCTTTTACCAATTAACATCCTAGAAGATTTCACAAAACCATTATCGCTTAGTTTTCGACTTTTCGGAAATATATTGGCGGATGAATTAGTCGTTGTTGTTCTTGTTTCTTTAGTCCCCTTAGTAGTCCCTATACCGGTCATGTTTCTTGGATTATTTACAAGCGGTATTCAAGCTCTTATTTTTGCAACGTTAGCCGCAGCCTATATAGGTGAATCCATGGAAGGTCATCATTGAATTGACTAATTTTCGAAATAGTCTTTTTTTTTAGCTTAGCCCAATTCATGCATGGTTGCAGATAATCATCCTGGTTAGAAAACTAACTAGTTCGAAATGCGTATGAATAGAGAACCTAGAGTTGTAGGAGAGAGAATAGACTATATTACCGAATTGTTAAATTATATATGCATTCAGGGGGGACGAAATCTGGTTAGATCTATATCCTTAATGTCTATAAGACAGTCATCTTTTGTGCGGCTTTCTAAGGAATGATTTTGGAATTGGATTCAATAGAAAATAAGAAAATATGCAAACAAAATAGAAGAAACAAATGTATATAGGATTTTATTTATTTCTAAGTTAGATTCGATTCATTATCGAATCCGATATATAGAATTCCGGAATTGGATTCCATATCCAGTTCTATGCAGCATATTGTTATGAATTGTATATCTTGATTTGATTCCTATTGGATTTGGATTAGTTCGATTTCAATAGGGGTTCTTCCTGTATTTCGTCTTTTATTATGGATTAGATGAAGGGAAAAAATGGGAACTCAAGGATATCGAAGAGTAAAAAAAGATGGAATGAAAGGGTGGTTGGTTGGAAAGAAAGAGAAATAGAATAATGAAAAGCATATGGATTTACACAAACCTCTAATGATTAGAAACTAAAAACGAGATCTCGAAGTAGTTCGGACGATTTAGATTATCATTTCAATTTGTACTTTTTAGTTACTTCTACCCAATAGAGCTTAGAAGTTAAAAGTAATAATTTCTTGGTTGATTGTATCCTTAACCATTTCTTTTTTTTTTTGACACGAGGAACTCACCATGAATCCACTAATTGCTGCTGCTTCCGTTATTGCTGCTGGATTGGCTGTAGGGCTTGCTTCTATTGGGCCTGGAGTTGGTCAAGGTACTGCTGCAGGACAAGCTGTAGAGGGTATTGCGAGACAGCCACAAGCAGAAGGGAAAATACGAGGTACTTTATTGCTTAGTCTAGCTTTTATGGAAGCTTTAACAATTTATGGACTGGTTGTGGCACTAGCGCTTTTATTTGCGAACCCTTTTGTTTAATCCTAAAAAAGAAAATAAGTCCTTTAGATTAGATACTTTTTTCTTTTTTTAGTAAATTGGTATTTGCTTCTGTAATTCCAAGTATATCAATACTTTTATTTATTATATTATTCCAGGAATTTTTTATTTATCGGGACAGACAATACCCCGGGAAGGGTTGATTTGAGCATGATCAATTTAGGTAGAAGATATGCTCGCCCTCTTCCTTCCCGTCCTTAGTTTAGGATCTTTTTCCTTTTATTTTAGGAATTTTGGGAACATTTTAACAAAGGAGATCTTTCACAGGTCAAACGAGACCTAAGACTTAATCTAAAAGAAATTATTAGATTGAATCTATTTGCATTAAAAAAATTGCATTAAAAAAACCGATAAAAAAGGGCGAGCGAAGTAAGTGATCGAAAAACTTTCTTCTTTGTTCGTCCTATCTATAAGAGGAGAGCATATGAAAAATGTAACCCATTCTTTTGTTTTTTTAGCTCACTGGCCATTCGCTGGGAGTTTCGGGCTTAATACCGATATTTTAGCAACAAATCTAATAAATCTAATTGTAGTGGTTGGCGTATTGATTTTTTTTGGAAAGGGAGTGTGTGCGAGTTGTCTATTTCAAGAATAGATTGGATCTATCCGGCTGCACTTTAGAATATTTTTTAGTATTTTTGTTTTGGGATAAATAAGAAAAGAAAAGGTGCACGATCTCCACGAATTACTTCTGAATAACTTCAGAAATCATATGGAAGAACCATAGCATTTCGCGACTCATTGGTAAATTTACTTTGATTCTCTATAGACCAATAATGTGAGACCATTAACACGGTTAAAGCTAAACTGCTTGAAGTCCAGGCAAAAAGGGGTACTCTTTCTACAACTATATTAGTATCGAAATGCTTTATTAGTATCCAAATGCTTTAAACGGGAAATAGCTAGTGTAGAATTTATCTGATATAGAACACTCATATCGATAAAATGGTTTGAACTATTTACTAGAAGGGCACCCTGCCCTTTTTCCAATGCCGAATCGACGACCTGTGTATAAAAAAAAGAGAAATTTTTTGGATTTAAGGAAAGAAAAATAATTCTAGCAATTTTCATTTTCCATTTATTTACTTCGTTTTTCTTAATGAAATTGTTAACTAACAGAGCAAACACAAATAAAGAAACAACTTTGCTGACCATGATAGATTTTTATCTAGTCGGAAGAGTCCTCTTAATATTTATCTAGTCTTATATACGTTTTGGTTTTGGTATATTTGGTATATTGAAATACAAAGAGAAAAGAGGATAGAGGATAGGCTCATTACATAAAAAAAAGATATGGAAATAACCATAATACATAGCAAAAAAGAAAAAAAAAGGAGCGTGAGAGCCAAATGAATCGAAAGATTCATGTTTGGTTCGGGAAGAGATCATAAAAGTTGTAAACTTCATAGCAAGATAATCTACTTTCATTAAAAGATTTATTAGATAATCGAAAACAGAGGATCTTAAGTACTATTCGAAATTCGGAAGAATTGCGTAGAGGGACCCTTGAACAACTCGAAAAAGCTCGGCTTCGATTACAGAAAGTCGAACTAGAAGCAGATGAGTATCGGATGAATGGATACTCTGAGATAGAACGAGAAAAAGCAAATTTGATTAATGCTACTTCTATGAGTTTGAAACAATTAGAAAAGTCTAAAAATGAAACCCTTTATTTTGAAAAACAAAGAGCGATGAATCAGGTCCGACAACGGGTTTTCCAACAAGCCGTACAAGGAGCTCTAGGAACTCTGAATAGTTGTTTGAATACCGAGTTACATTTCCGTACGATTCGTGCTAATATTGGCATTCTAGGGGCCATAGAATGGAAGAGATAATTTCAATTTATTAGGCCTTGAACTTCTACTTTCATTTATAATTTAGGCATTA